GTCTCCGTAGCTTATCAACTAAAGCATGGCACTGAAGATGCCAAGATGGCTGCCGCATGCACCCGAAGACAAAAGACTTAGTCCTAACCTTACCGTTAATTCTTGCTAGACATATACATGCAAGTATCCGCGCCCCAGTGTAAATGCCCTCGAATCCTTATTAAGGAGAGAGGAGCGGGTATCAGGCACACACAGCTGTAGCCCAAGACACCTTGCTCGGCCACACCCCCACGGGTACTCAGCAGTAGTTAACATTAAGCAATAAGTGCAAGCTTGACTTAGTTATAGCAATTCCAGGGTTGGTAAATCTTGTGCCAGCCACCGCGGTCACACAAGAGACCCAAATTAACCGTATACGGCGTAAAGAGTGGCACTATGATATCACAGTGACTAGGATTAAGATGCAACTAAGCTGTCATACGCCCAAGGTGTACTTAAGATCGCCCTTAAGATGATCCTAGTACTTTTGATTGATTTAATCCCACGAAAGCTAGGGCACAAACTGGGATTAGATACCCCACTATGCCTAGCCCTAAATCTCGATGCTTGCCGTACCAAAGCATCCGCCCGAGAACTACGAGCACAAACGCTTAAAACTCTAAGGACTTGGCGGTGCCCCAAACCCATCTAGAGGAGCCTGTTCTATAATCGATAACCCACGATTCACCCGACCACCTCTCGCCAGAGCAGCCTACATACCGCCGTCGCCAGCTCACCTTCCCTGAAAGCCCAATAGTGAGCACAATAGCCCAACCTGCTAGTAAGACAGGTCAAGGTATAGCCTATGAGGTGGAAGAAATGGGCTACATTTTCTACGATAGAAAACCCACGAAAGGGGGCATGAAACAACCCCCGGAAGGCGGATTTAGCAGTAAAGCGGGACAATAGAGCCCTCTTTAAGTTGGCCCTGGGGCACGTACATACCGCCCGTCACCCTCCTCACAAGCCACCAACAACCATAATTAATAAACCTTATGGCTAAAGATGAGGTAAGTCGTAACAAGGTAAGTGTACCGGAAGGTGTACTTAGCATATCAAGACGTAGCTATAAAATAAAGCATTCAGCTTACACCTGAAAGATATCTGCCAAACCCCAGATCGTCTTGAAGCTTACTCTAGCCCAACCATACTGCACAAGCAGCAATAGCAAAAATTCACTTTACCACCTAACTAAAACATTCTTTAAACTTAGTATAGGCGATAGAAAAGGGACCCCCCCCCCGGCGCGATAGAAATTTTGTACCGTAAGGGAAAGATGAAATAACAATGAAAAACCAAGCAGTAAACAGCAAAGATTCACCCTTGTACCTTTTGCATCATGATTTAGCGAGAACAACCAAGCAAAATGAATTTAAGCTTGCCCTCCCGAAACCCAAGCGAGCTACTTACAAGCAGCTATCCCTGAGCGAACCCGTCTCTGTTGCAAAAGAGTGGGATGACTTGCTAGTAGAGGTGAAAAGCCTACCGAGCTGGGTGATAGCTGGTTGCCTGTGAAATGAATCTTAGTTCCCTCCTGACCCCTCTTCCCCGGACACAAACCCTAGCCCGCATGTAGTGAGTCAAGAGCAATTTAAAGGAGGTACAGCTCCTTTAAAAAAGAATACAACCTCCACTAGCGGATAACCACCCAACTTCCTCCCTTATTGTAGGCCTTCAAGCAGCCATCAATAAAGAGTGCGTCAAAGCTCCACACACAAAAATTCAACAACAACATGACTCCCTTTCCACCAACGGGCTAACCTATGTTAATAGGAGCATCAATGCTAAAATGAGTAACTAGGGCTACCCCCTCAATTAAGCGCAAACTTACATCTCCACATTATTAACAGATATGGACAATACCCCAATTAAAACAAGACTAAAGTATTAACCCACCCTGTTACCCCGACTCAGGAGCGCGTATTTAGAAAGATTAAAATCTGTAAAAGGAACTAGGCAAACACAAGGCCCGACTGTTTACCAAAAACATAGCCTTCAGCCCACCAAGTATTGAAGGTGATGCCTGCCCAGTGACATAACGTTTAACGGCCGCGGTATCCTAACCGTGCAAAGGTAGCGCAATCAATTGTCCCATAAATTGAGACTTGTATGAATGGCTAAACGAGGTCTTAACTGTCTCCTACAGATAATCAGTGAAATTGATCTTCCTGTGCAAAAGCAGGAATGCCCACATAAGACGAGAAGACCCTGTGGAACTTAAAAATCAGCGACCACCACATACAAACCTAACCCTACCAGGCTCACTACCCTCAAACTCTGGCCCGCATTTTTCGGTTGGGGCGACCTTGGAGAAAAATAGATCCTCCAAAAATAAGACCACATCTCTTGACCAAGAGCAACCCCTCAATGTACTAACAGTAACCAGACCCAATACACTTGATCAATGGACCAAGCTACCCCAGGGATAACAGCGCAATCTCCTCTAAGAGCTCACATCGACGAGGGGGTTTACGACCTCGATGTTGGATCAGGACATCCTAATGGTGCAGCCGCTATTAAGGGTTCGTTTGTTCAACGATTAACAGTCCTACGTGATCTGAGTTCAGACCGGAGCAATCCAGGTCGGTTTCTATCTATGATGTACTTTCTCTAGTACGAAAGGACCGAGAAAGTGGGGCCAATACCACAAGCACGCCCTTTCCTCAAGTAATGTACCCAACTAAATTACCTACGGACACCCCACTACCACTCCTAGAAAAGGACCAGCTAGCGTGGCAGAGCTTGGTAAATGCAAAAGGCTTAAGCCCTTTACCCAGAGGTTCAAATCCTCTCCCTAGCCTCCCATGGCCCACCCACCTGCCCTGACTTGTCTCACCATGTCCCTATCCTACGCAATCCCCATCCTAATTGCCGTGGCATTCCTAACCCTAGTTGAACGGAAAATCCTAAGCTATATACAAGCTCGAAAAGGCCCAAACATTGTAGGCCCATTTGGACTGTTACAGCCTGTAGCTGACGGAGTCAAACTATTCACCAAAGAACCAATCCGCCCATCAACTTCCTCCCCATTCCTCTTCCTTATAACCCCCATACTAGCCCTTCTTTTAGCACTTACTATCTGAATCCCTCTTCCCCTTCCATTTTCCCTAACCGACCTAAACTTAGGCCTCCTCTTCCTCTTAGCCATATCCAGCCTAGCAGTCTACTCAATTCTATGGTCAGGCTGAGCCTCAAACTCAAAATACGCCCTAATCGGGGCCTTACGAGCAGTAGCACAGACCATCTCCTACGAAGTAACACTAGCCATTATCCTCCTATCCGTAATCCTACTTAGCGGAAGCTACACCCTAAATACCCTCGCCATCACCCAAGAACCCCTATACCTTGTCTTCTCCTCATGACCCCTTGCAATAATATGATATATTTCAACCCTTGCTGAAACAAATCGTGCTCCCTTCGATCTCACAGAAGGAGAATCAGAACTAGTATCCGGATTTAACGTAGAATATGCTGCTGGGCCATTCGCCTTATTTTTCCTAGCCGAATACGCAAACATTATACTAATAAACACACTAACTACCATCCTATTCCTAAACCCAAGCTCACTAAGCCCCCCACAGGAGTTATTCCCCATAATCTTAGCTACAAAAGTCTTACTGCTCTCTTCGGGTTTTCTATGAATCCGTGCCTCTTACCCACGATTTCGCTACGACCAACTCATGCATCTGCTCTGAAAGAACTTCCTCCCCTTAACACTAGCACTATGTCTTTGACACACTAGCATACCAATCTGTTACGCAGGCCTACCTCCTTACTTAAGGAAATGTGCCTGAATGTAAAGGGTCACTATGATAAAGTGAACATAGAGGTACACCAGCCCTCTCATTTCCTAAACAATACTTAGAAAAGTAGGAATCGAACCTACACAAGAGAGATCAAAACTCTCCATACTTCCTTTATATTATTTCCTAGTAAGGTCAGCTAATAAAGCTATCGGGCCCATACCCCGAAAATGAAGGTCTAACCCCCTCCCTTACTAATGAACCCCCATGCCAAGCTAATTGCCTCCTTAAGCCTACTCCTAGGAACAACCATCACAATCTCAAGCAATCATTGAGTAATAGCCTGAACTGGACTAGAAATCAACACACTCGCTATCATCCCCCTCATCTCAAAATCTCACCACCCCCGAGCCATCGAAGCCGCAATCAAGTACTTTCTAGTGCAAGCCGCCGCTTCAACCCTAGTCCTCTTCGCAAGCACAAACAATGCATGACACACAGGACAATGAGATCTCACCCAACTAACTCACCCCACTTCATGTCTACTCCTCACAACTGCAATCGGAATAAAACTGGGATTAGTTCCGTTCCATTTCTGGTTCCCAGAAGTACTTCAGGGCTCATCCCTAACCACTGCCCTACTACTATCAACAATAATAAAATTTCCCCCTATTACCATTCTATTCATAACATCACACTCCCTCAACCCAACATTACTAACCGCCATAGCAATTGCATCAGCAGCCTTAGGCGGATGAATAGGATTAAACCAAACCCAGATCCGAAAGATTTTAGCCTTCTCATCCATCGCCCATTTAGGTTGAATAGCGATCATCATTATTTACAGCCCGAAGCTCACCCTGTTAACCTTCTATCTATACTCCCTAACAACCACTGCCGTCTTCCTCACCTTAAACACAATTAAAGCCGTAAAACTATCAACAATAATAACCTCGTGAACAAAGACCCCCATACTCAACGCCACTCTCATACTAGCCCTACTATCACTAGCAGGACTTCCCCCTCTCACAGGGTTCTTGCCTAAGTGACTCATCATCCAAGAGCTAACTAAACAAGAAATAACGACAGCAGCCACAATCATTGCCATGTTATCTTTACTAGGCTTGTTCTTCTACCTTCGCCTCGCGTATTACTCGACAATCACACTCCCACCAAACTCTACAAACCACATAAAACAATGACACATTAACAAACCAACAGGCTCTCCAATCGCCATCACTACCTCTCTATCAATCCTATTATTACCCCTCTCCCCAATAATCCTAACCACCGTCTAGAAACTTAGGATAATCCCCAAACCGAAGGCCTTCAAAGCCTTAAACAAGAGTTGAACCCTCTTAGTTTCTGTTAAGATCCGCAGGACATTAACCTGCATTTCCTGAATGCAACCCAGACGCTTTTATTAAGCTAGGACCTTCCCTAGACAGATGGGCCTCGATCCCATAAAATTCTAATTAACAGTTAGATGCCCGAACCAGCAAGCTTCTGCCTATCAAACTCCGGCACACTTTTAATGTACATCAATGAGCTTGCAACTCAACATGAATTTCACCACGGAGTCGATAAGAAGAGGAATCGAACCTCTGTAAAAAGGACTACAGCCTAACGCTTCAACACTCAGCCATCTTACCTGTGACCCTTATCAATCGATGATTATTTTCAACAAACCACAAAGACATCGGCACCCTATACTTAATCTTCGGTGCATGAGCTGGTATAGTAGGTACTGCCCTCAGCCTACTTATTCGCGCAGAACTTGGCCAACCCGGAACCCTCCTAGGAGACGACCAAATCTATAACGTAATTGTCACCGCCCACGCCTTCGTGATAATCTTCTTCATAGTGATACCAATCATGATCGGTGGGTTTGGAAACTGACTAGTCCCACTTATAATCGGTGCCCCTGATATAGCATTTCCACGCATAAACAACATAAGCTTCTGACTATTACCCCCATCATTCCTACTTCTCCTAGCCTCTTCCACAGTAGAAGCTGGAGCTGGCACAGGATGAACAGTATACCCCCCTCTAGCTGGCAATCTAGCCCATGCTGGAGCCTCAGTAGACCTGGCAATCTTCTCTCTTCACTTAGCAGGTGTGTCTTCCATCCTGGGTGCTATTAACTTTATCACTACAGCTATCAACATAAAACCCCCTGCCCTCTCACAATATCAAACCCCCCTATTCGTATGATCCGTACTCATCACTGCCGTCCTATTACTACTTTCACTTCCAGTGCTTGCCGCAGGCATTACTATGCTACTTACAGACCGAAACCTAAACACAACATTCTTCGATCCCGCCGGAGGTGGTGACCCTGTACTGTATCAACACCTCTTCTGATTCTTCGGCCACCCAGAAGTATACATCCTAATCCTACCAGGCTTCGGAATCATCTCTCATGTTGTAACATACTACGCAGGTAAAAAAGAGCCATTTGGCTACATAGGAATAGTCTGAGCCATACTATCCATCGGATTCCTAGGTTTCATTGTCTGAGCCCACCACATATTTACAGTCGGAATAGACGTAGACACCCGAGCATATTTCACATCTGCCACTATAATCATTGCTATCCCCACAGGCATCAAAGTATTTAGCTGATTAGCTACATTACACGGGGGGACTATCAAATGGGACCCTCCAATACTATGAGCCCTAGGTTTCATCTTCCTCTTCACCATTGGAGGTCTCACAGGAATTGTCCTAGCAAATTCCTCCCTAGACATCGCTTTACACGACACATACTACGTAGTTGCCCATTTCCACTATGTTCTCTCAATAGGGGCAGTCTTTGCTATCTTAGCGGGATTTACCCACTGATTCCCCCTATTAACAGGCTATACCCTTCACCCCTCATGAACTAAAGCCCACTTTGGGGTGATATTCACAGGGGTTAACTTAACATTCTTCCCACAGCACTTCCTAGGCTTAGCTGGTATACCACGACGATACTCTGACTACCCAGACGCGTACACCCTATGAAACACCATATCCTCTATCGGCTCACTTATCTCAATAACAGCTGTAATCATGCTAATATTCATCATCTGAGAAGCCTTCGCATCAAAACGAAAAGTCCTACAACCAGAACTAACTGCCACCAATATCGAATGAATCCACGGCTGCCCGCCTCCATACCACACCTTCGAAGAGCCCGCCTTCGTTCAAGTCCAAGAAAGGAAGGAATCGAACCCTCATATGCTGGTTTCAAGCCAACCGCATCAAACCACTCATGCTTCTTTCTTATGAAGTGTTAGTAAACCAATTACATAGCCTTGTCAAGTCTAAATCACAGGTGAAAATCCTGTACACCTCACATGGCCAACCACTCACAATTCGGCTTTCAAGACGCCTCATCACCCATCATAGAAGAGCTCGTCGAATTCCACGATCATGCCCTAATAGTCGCACTGGCAATCTGCAGCCTAGTTCTCTACCTTCTAGCACTCATACTCATAGAAAAACTATCCTCAAACACTGTTGACGCACAAGAAGTCGAACTAATCTGAACAATCCTACCAGCTATCGTTCTCATCCTCCTCGCTCTCCCCTCACTACAAATCTTATACATAATAGATGAAATTGATGAACCCGACCTAACCTTAAAAGCTATTGGCCATCAATGATACTGAAGCTATGAATACACAGACTTCAAAGATCTCTCATTTGACTCGTACATGATCCCTACAACAGAACTCCCACTAGGCCACTTCCGGCTCTTAGAAGTAGACCATCGCGTTGTCGTCCCCATAGAATCCCCCATCCGCATCATCGTCACCGCAGGCGATGTACTTCACTCCTGAGCTATCCCCACCCTGGGAGTAAAAACCGACGCAATCCCAGGACGACTAAACCAAACATCATTTATCACCACCCGACCAGGAATCTTCTACGGTCAATGCTCTGAGATCTGTGGGGCCAACCACAGCTACATACCAATCGTGGTAGAATCAGCCCCCCTCACTTACTTTGAGAACTGATCTTCACTACTATCATCCTAATCATTAAGAAGCTATGCATCAGCACTAGCCTTTTAAGCTAGAGAAAGAGGACCACCACCCCTCCTTAATGAAATGCCACAACTTAATCCCAACCCGTGATTCTTCATCATATTAATATCATGACTAACCTTCTCCCTAATTATCCAACCTAAACTCCTATCATTTATCCCAACCAACCATCCCTCCAACAAAACACATTCAACCATCAAAACCACACCTTGAACCTGACCATGAACCTAAGCTTCTTCGATCAATTCACAAGCCCATGCCTACTGGGAATCCCACTAATCCTCCTCTCCATACTATTCCCCGCCCTATTACTCCCCACCCTAGATAACCGATGAATCACCAACCGCCTCGCCACCCTACAACTTTGATTCGTCCACCTAATCACAAAACAACTAATAATACCACTAAACAAAGCAGGCCATAAATGAGCTCTAATCCTGACCTCACTAATAACATTCCTGCTCACAATCAACTTATTGGGCCTACTACCCTACACATTTACCCCAACTACACAGCTATCCATGAACATAGCACTAGCCTTCCCCCTTTGACTTGCAACATTACTCACAGGCCTACGAAACCAACCCTCAGCTTCATTAGGTCATCTCCTCCCTGAAGGCACACCCACCCCCTTAATCCCCGCCTTAATCATAATCGAAACAACTAGCCTACTCATCCGCCCTCTAGCTCTAGGTGTCCGCCTCACAGCAAACCTAACTGCAGGCCACTTACTAATCCAACTCATCTCCACAGCTACTACCGCCTTACTTCCAATTATCCCTACCGTATCCATTCTAACCACACTAATCCTACTCCTACTAACCATCTTAGAGGTAGCTGTAGCCATAATCCAAGCATACGTCTTCGTTCTCCTCCTCAGCCTATACTTACAAGAAAACATCTAATGGCACACCAAGCACATTCCTACCACATAGTAGACCCAAGCCCATGGCCCATTTTCGGAGCAGCAGCTGCCCTACTCACCACCTCCGGACTAATCATATGGTTCCACTACAACTCATCCCAATTATTAACCCTGGGCCTACTTTCCATAATCCTGGTCATACTGCAATGATGACGAGACATCGTACGAGAAAGCACATTCCAAGGCCATCACACTCCCACCGTCCAAAAGGGCCTACGATATGGAATAATTCTGTTTATTACATCCGAAGCATTCTTTTTCCTAGGCTTTTTCTGAGCATTCTTCCACTCCAGCTTAGTCCCAACCCCAGAACTGGGCGGACAATGACCCCCAACAGGAATTAAACCCCTCAACCCCTTAGAAGTCCCTCTACTAAACACTGCCATCCTCTTAGCCTCAGGTGTTACAGTGACATGGGCCCATCACAGCATTACAGAAGGTAACCGAAAACAAGGAATCCACGCACTAACCCTGACTATCTTACTGGGATTTTACTTCACAGCACTCCAAGCAATAGAATATTACGAAGCACCATTCTCAATTGCTGACGGTGTATATGGATCAACCTTTTTCGTCGCTACAGGATTCCACGGACTACACGTCATCATCGGATCCTCATTCCTATCGGTATGTCTGCTACGTCTAATCAAATACCACTTTACATCTAACCACCACTTTGGATTCGAAGCAGCAGCATGATACTGACACTTCGTAGACGTAATCTGATTATTCCTCTACATAACCATCTACTGATGAGGATCTTGCTCTTCTAGTATATTAATTACAATTGACTTCCAATCTCTAAAATCTGGTATAAACCCAGAGAAGAGCAATTAACATAATCATATTCATACTAACCTTATCCCTTGCCCTAAGCATTGTCCTCACCACATTAAACTTCTGACTGGCTCAAATAAACCCGGACCCGGAAAAACTATCCCCATACGAATGTGGATTTGACCCACTCGGGTCTGCCCGACTTCCATTCTCTATTCGCTTCTTCCTCAGTAGCAATCCTCTTCTTATTATTTGACTTAGAAATTGCACTCCTACTCCCCCTTCCATGAGCCGTACAACTCCAATCGCCCACCCTTACTTTAATTTGAGCCTCCATCATCATTATTCTACTTACTCTAGGATTAATCTATGAATGAATACAAGGTGGCCTAGAATGAGCAGAATAAGCACAGAAAGTTAGTCTAATCAAGACAGTTGATTTCGGCTCAACAAACCATAGTCTAACCCTATGACTTTCTCTATGTCACTCGCACACCTAAGCTTCTATTCAACTTTCGCATTAAGCAGCTTAGGATTAGCCTTCCATCGAACGCACCTAATCTCTGCTCTACTATGCCTAGAAAGCATAATACTGTCTATATACATTGCCCTATCACTTTGACCAGTAGAAAACCAAGCAACATCATTCTCCCTCCTGCCCGTACTCATATTAGCCTTCTCAGCCTGCGAAGCCGGCACAGGCCTAGCAATACTAGTAGCATCCACACGAACCCACGGCTCCGACCACCTCCACAACCTAAACCTACTACAATGCTAAAAATCATTATCCCAACAATCATACTCCTTCCAATAACTCTTCTATCGCCCCCAAAATTCTTATGAACAAACACCACCATATACAGCCTATTAATCGCTTCTCTCAGCCTACAATGACTCACCCCAACATACCACCCCTACAAAAACCTAACTCAATGGACTGGTATCGATCAAATCTCATCGCCCCTACTCACACTATCATGCTGACTCCTACCACTTATAATCATAGCGAGCCAAAACCACCTACAACACGAGCCTATCGTACGAAAACGAACCTTCATTATAACCCTCATCACAATCCAACCGTTCATTATTCTAGCATTTTCAACCACAGAACTTATACTATTCTACATCTCATTCGAAGCAACCTTAATCCCCACCCTAATTCTCATCACCCGATGAGGGAATCAACCAGAGCGCTTAAGCGCTGGCATCTACCTACTATTCTACACCCTAATCAGTTCCCTCCCCCTACTAGTCGCCATCCTCCACTTACATACACAAACCGGCACCCTACACCTCATAATTCTAAAACTAACCCACCCCACCCTCACTATCTCCTGAACAGGCCTCCTATCAAGCCTTGCCCTACTAACAGCATTCATAGTAAAAGCTCCCCTATACGGACTCCACCTATGACTACCTAAAGCCCATGTCGAAGCCCCCATTGCTGGATCCATACTACTAGCTGCACTTCTCCTAAAACTAGGAGGATACGGCATCATACGACTCACCATACTCATAGCCCCCATTTCAGACGATCTACACTACCCCTTCCTAACTCTGGCACTATGGGGGGCACTAATAACCAGCTCAATTTGCCTACGCCAAACTGACCTAAAATCACTCATCGCCTATTCCTCCGTAAGCCACATAGGTCTAGTCATCGCTGCAAGCATAATCCAAACCCACTGATCATTCTCAGGAGCAATAATCCTCATAATTTCACACGGATTAACCTCCTCAATACTATTCTGCCTAGCTAACACAAACTATGAGCGCACACACAGCCGCATTCTCCTCCTAACACGTGGCCTGCAACCCCTACTACCCCTCATGGCTACGTGGTGACTCCTAGCTAACCTAACAAACATAGCCCTGCCCCCAACCACAAACCTAATAGCAGAACTAACAATCATAATCGCACTATTCAATTGATCCACCTTCACAATCATTCTCACTGGAATTGCAACCCTACTTACCGCCTCCTACACCCTATTCATGCTACTAATAACTCAACGAGGAGTACTCCCCTCCCACATTACATCAATCCAAAACTCCAACACACGAGAACACCTCCTAATAGCCCTCCACATCATCCCCCTACTCCTCCTAATCCTAAAACCAGAACTAATCTCAGGAGTTCCCTCATGCAAGTATAGTTTAACCCAAACATTAGACTGTGATTCTAAAAATAGAAGTTAAACCCTTCTTACCTGCCGAGGGGCGGTTTAACCAACAAGAACTGCTAATTCTTGTATCTGAGTCTAAAACCTCAGCCCCCTTACTTTTAAAGGATAACAGTAATCCATTGGTCTTAGGAGCCACCTATCTTGGTGCAAATCCAAGTAAAAGTAGTGGAAATCGCATTACTCCTTAACACTTTCATAACTCTAACGCTAACAATCATCCTAACACCTATCCTACTTCCCTTCTTATCCAAAAACTTCCAAAACTCCCCCACCACCATCACCTATGCAGTCAAAACCGCTTTCCTGACTAGCCTAGTACCAACAACCCTATTTATACACTCAGGTATAGAAAGTATTATCTCTACTTGAGAATGAAAATTCATTATAAACTTTAAAATTCCCATTAGCCTTAAAATAGATCAATATTCCCTAATATTCTTCCCCATTGCACTATTTGTAACATGATCTATTCTCCAATTCGCATCATGGTACATGGCCTCCGACCCCCACATCACAAAATTCTTTCATCACCTCCTAATATTCTTAATCGCCATACTAACCCTAACCATCGCCAATAATCTATTTCTCCTCTTCATCGGATGAGAGGGAGTCGGAATCATATCATTCTTACTAATCGGCTGATGACAGGGACGGGCAGAGGCCAATACAGCCGCCCTCCAAGCCGTCCTTTACAACCGAATTGGAGACATCGGCATTATCCTAAGCATAGCATGACTTGCCTCATACACAAACACCTGAGAAGTACAACAAGCCTTCACCCCAACCCAAACCCCCACACTCCCCCTCCTCGGCCTAATCCTAGCAGCAACGGGAAAATCAGCCCAATTTGGCCTTCATCCATGACTACCAGCTGCCATAGAAGGTCCAACTCCAGTTTCCGCCCTACTCCACTCCAGCACTATAGTAGTAGCCGGAATCTTCCTACTAATTCGCACTCACCCTATACTTTCCAGCAACCAAACTGCCCTTACCATATGCTTATGTCTAGGCGCACTATCCACGCTATTCGCCGCCACCTGTGCAATCACACAAAACGACATCAAGAAAATCATTGCTTTCTCCACATCCAGTCAACTAGGGCTTATAATAGTTACTATTGGACTTAACCTCCCACAACTTGCTTTCTTACATATCTCAACACATGCTTTCTTCAAGGCCATATTATTCCTTTGCTCCGGATCAATCATCCACAGCCTAAATGGAGAACAAGACATTCGAAAAATAGGGGGCTTACAAAAAATACTCCCCACAACTACCTCCTGCCTAACCATTGGCAACTTAGCCCTAATAGGAACTCCCTTCCTAGCCGGATTCTACTCAAAAGACCTAATCATCGAAAGCATAAACACCTCATACCTAAACTCTTGAGCCCTCCTCCTAACCCTACTAGCCACATCATTCACTGCAACCTACACCCTACGCATAACACTACTCGTCCAAACAGGGTTTACCCGAATACCCACAACTGCCCCAGTAAACGAAAACGACCGGGCAATCATTAACCCAATCACCCGTCTCGCCCTAGGTAGCATTATAGCCGGCCTACTCATTACATCCTTCATTTCACCAACAAAAACCCCCCCAATGACCATACCAACACTCACAAAAACTGCAGCCATCATTGTCACAACCCTGGGCATCATCCTTGCCCTAGAACTCTCAAACATAACCCACACCCTAACCCCACCAAAACAAACTACACTCATAAACTTCTCCACCTCATTAGGATTCTTCAACCCCCTATCCCATCGCCTCGCCTCTACAAACCTACTAAGCAGCGGACAAAAAATTGCATCCCATCTAATCGACCTATCCTGGTACAAAAAAATAGGCCCAGAAGGACTCGCTGACCTTCAACTTATAGCAACCAAAACCTCAACCACCCTCCATTCCGGACTAATCAAAACCTACCTAAGCTCATTCGCCCTATCCATCCTCATTATCCTACTAACACATAGACCCAAAACCCACCACCCCAATGGCCCCAAACCTACGAAAATCCCACCCTCTCCTCAAAATAGTTAACAACTCACTAATCGATCTCCCCACCCCACCAAACATCTCTGCTTGATGAAACTTCGGATCCCTACTAGGCATTTGCCTGCTAACACAAATCCTAACAGGACTCCTGCTAGCTATACATTACACCGCAGACACAACCCTAGCCTTCTCATCCGTCGCCCACACATGTCGAAACGTACAATATGGCTGACTAATCCGAAACCTCCACGCAAACGGAGCATCATTCTTCTTTATTTGTATCTACCTACACATCGGACGAGGATTCTACTATGGCTCATACCTCTATAAAGAAACCTGAAATACAGGAGTTATTCTCCTCCTAACCCTAATAGCAACTGCCTTCGTAGGATATGTCTTGCCATGAGGACAAATATCCTTCTGAGGTGCCACAGTCATCACTAACCTATTCTCAGCAATCCCATACATCGGCCAAACCCTCGTAGAATGAGCCTGAGGTGGCTTCTCAGTGGACAACCCAACACTAACCCGATTCTTTGCCCTTCATTTCCTACTTCCATTCATAATCGCAGGTCTTACCTTCATCCACCTAACCTTCCTTCACGAATCAGGGTCAAACAATCCACTAGGTATTCAATCAAACTGTGACAAAATCCCATTCCACCCCTACTTGTCGCTCAAAGACATCCTAGGATTCATTATCATATTCTTACCCCTAACAACATTAGCCCTATTCTCACCCAACCTGTTAGGTGACCCAGAAAACTTTACTCCAGCGAACCCACTCGTTACACCCCCACACATCAAACCCGAATGATACTTCCTATTCGCATACGCTATCTTACGCTCAATCCCCAACAAACTAGGAGGCGTATTAGCCCTTGCAGCATCCGTACTAGTACTATTCTTAAGCCCCCTACTCCACAAATCTAAGCAACGTACAATAACCTTCCGCCCCCTCTCACAGCTCCTATTCTGAATCCTAGTCACTAACCTCTTCATCCTAACATGAGTGGGCAGTCAACCCGTAGAACAACCCTTTATCATCATTGGACAACTGGCCTCCCTAACCTACTTCATCATCCTACTACTCCTATTCCCTGCCATCGGAGCTCTAGAAAACAAAATACTTAACTACTAAAAACACTCTAATAGTTTAACAAAAACATTGGTCTTGTAAGCCAAAGACTGAAGATTGCACCTCTTCTTAGAGTTTCTCCCTCAGAAAAAGAGGACTTAAACCTCTATCTCCAACTCCCAAAGCTGGTATTTTACTCTAAACTATTCTCTGACTCCCCCCTTAAACTGCCCGGATAGCACCACGAGATAACCCCCGCACCAATTCCAACACAACAAACAGAGTCAACAGCAATCCTCAACCTGCCACCAAAAACATCCCAACCCCACAAGAATAAAACATTGCTACACCACTAAAATCCAGCCGAACAGAAAATATACCACCATTATCAACAGTAATCACCCCAGGGTGCCAAAATTCAACAAGCCCCCCAACAACCCCACCCACCACAAGTACCAGAACAAACCCTGCTCCATACCCAACAACCCGCCAATCACCCCAAGCCTCCGGAAAAGGATCTGCAGCCAAAGACACGGAATAGACAAAAACCACCAACATTCCCCCCAAATACACCATAAACAACACCAAAGATACAAAAGAAACCCCCAAACTTAATAACCACCCACACCCTGCAACAGAAGCTAAGACCAAACCAACTACCCCATAGTAAGGAGAAGGATTAGATGCAACCGCCAAACCACCCAAAACAAAACATAGTCCCAAAAAAAGCACAAAATAAGTCATAGCAGTTTCTGCTTGGCCTTTTTCCAAGACTTACGGCCTGAAAAGCCGTCGTTGTTTAACCTCAACTACAGAAACTATCACCCCCGCTTGTACTATCCCCACCATCTTCTCCTTTTTTTTTACATGCCCCCCCCCCTTACCCCCCCACATTCATCATGTGGAAGTTTACATTAACCTATATGCCCCATTACACATGTTAATCAATGTCCAATAGCCATTAATACTCAAACGGGTATCCCCCCTCCCCGACACCATCCTCTCTTCCAGAGGGTATCTCGCCCAATGGATACCGAAATCCATTACAATATCAGTACTAGAACCATTCTATTGTTAGGTTATACATAGCAACCTCCCTGCATACGACAGTGCTTGCCTGCCCCCTTGAATGAAATGCTGAGACATGGCCATCCAAAATCTCTCGAGGTACACAAAGCTTCGTACCAGGTGGATTTATTAGTCGAGCTCCTCACGTGAAATCAGCAACCCGGTGTTGGAAAGATCCTGCGTTACTAGCTTCAAGACCATACTTTCCCCCTACACCCCTAGCCCATCTTGCTCTTTTGCGCCTCTGGTTCCTATGTCAGGGCCATGTGCTGGATTAATCCTCTCAACTTGTACTTCACCGATACATCTGGTCGGCTATTTATCAACATCTCACCCGTGATCGCGACATCCGACCGTTTTGGCACTTTTGGTTCCTTTTTTTTTTCTGGCGTCTTCAATAAACCCCTCCAGTGCACCGGGTATACCCAATCTAAGACATGTGCTTTCCCTGGTATTCGCGCGGAGTTTGGCCCTCAGGAGTACCTCAACGTCATGGTTGAAAGGTAGGGGGAATCATCTCCTCACTGATGCACTTTGCCAGACAACTGGCTATGGTGAGTCCACAGACTATTATCTAAGTTGTTATTTAGTGTAGTGCTCAATGGACATGATTTTCTGCTTTTCATTTCCTCTAATTTTCTAAACAAAACTAGGAAGTTTTAACTGAAAGATTAACCGTGTTTTTTTCACGTATTTTATCATCATTTTATCATCATCTTTTTACACATCAACAACAGCGATGTTCCATTAAAAAGGAACATACACAACTTTGTGTTTGTATATTTGAACAACACACCACACATTATAAAAGAAACTCCCCTAAAAACAATAACAAACAACAAACAACAAACAACAAACAACAAACAACAAACAACAAACAACAAACAACAAACAACAAACAACAAACAACAAACAACAAACAACAAACAACAAACAACAAACCAAGTATCTC